GCTCTATTATGGATTTCTAACCACATTCTCCATAGGGCCCTCTTATCTCTTCCTTCTCCGAGCTCGGGTTATGGAAGAAGGAACCGAGAAGGAAGTATCAGCAACAACTGGTTTTATTGCGGGACAGCTCATCATGTTCATATCGATCTATTATGCGCCTCTGCATCTAGCATTGGGTAGACCTCATACAATAACTGTCCTAGTTCTACCGTATCTTTTGTTACATTTCTTCTGGAACAATCACAAAAACTTTTTTTATTATAGATCTACTACCAGAAATTCAATGCGTAATCTCAGCATTCAATGTGTATTCCTGAATAATCTAATTTTTCCATTTTTCAATCATTTCATTTTACCAAGTTCTACGTTAGCCAGATTAGTCAACATTTATATGTTTCGATGCAACAACAAGATGTTATTTGTAACAAGTAGTTTTATTGGTTGGTTAATTGGTCACATTTTATTCATTAAATGGGTTGGATTGGTATTATTCTGGATACGGCAAAATTATTCTCTTCGATCTAATAAGTATCTTGTGTCCGAATTGATAAATTCTATGGCTCGAATCTTTAGTATTCTCTTATTTATCACCTGTGTCTACTATTTAGGCAGAATGCCGTCGCCTATTGTCACTAAGAAACTGAAAGAGAAAGAAACCTCAGAAACGGAAGAAGGGGGAGAAAGAAAGGAAGAAAGCGATGTAGAAACAACTTCCGAAACGAAGGTTCCTAAACAGGAACAAGAGGGATTCACCGAAGAGAGCCCAGTGAATGGAAAGGAAGATGAATTTCACTTTTACTTGAAAGAGGCACGCTATCAAGATAGCCCAGTTTACGAAGATTCTGATCTGGATACTCATCAAGATAATTGGGAATTCCGAAGACTGAAAGAAGAGAAAAAGAAAAGAATGATGAATAAAAATAAAAATAAAAAGATTAATACATAATAAAAAAATAAGAATAGATAAGATGAAATTCGTCCACCTCCCATATATTTTATTCCTTCTCCCATAAAAAGATTTGCAATACCAATCCCATTTATAGTTCCATCAATTATATATTTATCAAAAAACTGAGTTATGTCGACTAATCCTCTTATACTCTTTGTAAAAATCCTAGTATAAAAAATATCTATATAACCACGATTATATGACCAATTGTATATCACATTTTTGATTTTATCCAAAAAAACTCTTTTAGAAACTCCTTTGAAAAATGAATTAATTAAGTCCAAATTTTGGAAAGAGGAATAAACAGATCCATAAGAAATAAATGCTATCAATAGTCCGAAAAGAGCTATACTTACTGAGAAAACAACATTTGAAAAAAATACATACCAATCTTCAGAAGAATTAGAATTTTGATAAAAAAGAATTGTCGATGGAGTTAACCATTTTGATAATATATCAAAATCTATTTCCCCTACATTAAATGAAATTCCTATTGATCCAACAAACAAAGTAAATAGTCCTAATACAAGTAAAGAAAATAACATAGTATTGTTCGATTCGTGAGGATAAATATAAGTATATTTTTTCTTATAGTGAGTACTAAAGTCTCGTATCTTACTTCTTACATTTTTGTTAATTTGAAGTATATCTTTTGAAAAAAAGCAAACCTTATTCATTTTATTTAAAATAAAATTCCTATTGATTTTCTTTAGTGTCCCCCTTCCCCATAGAGATATTGAATAAAACGAGCTATTTTTTGCACTACTAAAATTAGTATAATCCTGAAAATGAACACGCAAATACCCATCAAAGGTCAATAAATACATTCGAAACATATAAAATGCGGTTAATCCTGTTGTGAACCAAGCTATTAGTGCAAAAATTGGTGAATACAACCAACTATCATGAAGAATTTCATCTTTGGACCAAAAACAAGCAAGGGGTGGAATACCACAAAGAGAAAGTGTACCTAAAAAAAAAGTAGTTTTTGTAATTGGAACATATCTTCTTAAACCTCCCATAAGAATCATATTCTGACTTTTTTTTGGTGAATATCCAACAATTGGTTCCATTGAATGGATAATGGATCCGGATCCCAAAAACAATAAAGCTTTAGAATAAGCATGGGTTATCAAATGGAATAAAGCAGCTCGATAAGAACCTATACCTAGAGCTAATATAATATAACCCAATTGAGACATTGTAGAATACGCTAAACTTCTTTTAATGTCTCTTTGGGCAAGGGCCAAAGTAGCTCCTAGGAGTACTGTTATTATACCTACTAAAGATATGATATTCATTATGTAAGGTATAACTATGAAAAGAGGAAGAAGCCGAGCTATAAGAAAAATTCCTGCTGCTACCATAGTAGCAGCGTGTATAAGAGCCGAAATGGGAGTGGGACCTTCCATGGCATCGGGTAACCATACGTGAAGGGGGAATTGGGCGGATTTAGCAACTGCACCGACAAATAATAAAAAGGTACATAAAGTAGCAAATAAAGAATTGACCCCATTATTATGAATCAAGCTATTAACTATTTGAAATTGAAACATCTCTCGAAATTCGAAACTACCAGTTAGCCAATAAAATCCTAGGATTCCTAATAATAAACTAAAATCTCCTATACGATTAGTTACAAAAGCTTTTTGACAAGCACTTGCTGCAACGGGTCGCGTGACCCAAAAACCTATCAATAAATACGAACACATTCCCACTAGTTCCCAAAAAAGATAAATTTGTATCAAATTGGAACTAGTAACTAATCCCAACATCGAAGCATTGAAAAAACTCATATAAGCAAAAAATCTCAAATATCCTTGATCGTGAGACATATAATTTTCACTATAAATAAAAACTATGATTCCAACAGTAGTAATTAGTATTGACATAATAGAAGTAAGTGGATCGATCAAGTATCCGAACTCTAATAAAAAATCATTATTGATGGTCCAAGACCATAGATATTGATAGGTCAAACTTCCATTTATTTGCTGAATAGACAGATTAGCCGAAAACCACATAGCTATACTTAGTAGTAAAATACTTGGGAAAGCCCATATACGACGAATATCTTTTGTTGCTGTCGGTATAAGTAAAAGGCCAAATCCTATTAACATAGTAACTGGTAGCGGAAAAAGAGGTATCATCCATGCATATATATATGTATATTCCATAAGAAAACAAATTGTTCTTTTTTTTTTTTAAGAATTGTTTCCGATTCCCTAATTTTTCTTTCTTTCGAAAAGAACAAAACAATAAATAAATAAAAAAAAAAAGATATAAAAAAAGAAAATATTCAAATTAAGACTTTTTTATCAAATATTTCAATCAAATAAGAGTTGCAATTGGTTGGTCAAATGATATGATGAAAAAATTAGTAAAGTTTATGACCTAGTTACTAGTTATTAACTAGTTTTAAACTTTCAAAAAAGAAAGATATTTCTTAAGATACACATACTATAAGATTATATGATATGAAATTTTGAATAATTATATTATTTTATTTATTTTTTTATTTATTATATATATTAATATATTTATATATTTATTAATTTTTTTATCTTTAATTGTATTTTTTTTTTGTTTTCTATTCTTTGCTTTGTCTATTTTTCTGTTGTTTCAGAACATGATGCTTCTTATATTCATATATTATTGATTAATGATTAAATAAATAATAAATATAGATAATGATAGATAATGATAATGAATACTAAAGAATAATAATAATATATTTGTACCAATATATGTCTTTCACATACAACGATAAAAATGAGTCACCTACTTAAAAAAAAAAATGGCAGTTCCAAAAAAGCGTATTTCTATGTCAAAAAAACGTATTCGTAGAAATTTGTGGAAAAAAAAAGGCTATTTAGCAGCAATAAAAGCTTTTTCTTTAGCTAAATCTATTGCTACTGGACATTCCAAAAATCTTTTTGTACGACAAAAAAAGTCTTGGACAAATCCAAATCCTAATTGACATGTCTCAAAGACCTTTCAATCTTCCAATTGTCAATTGGAAGACAACGAATTCACATTTATTAATGTGTTTTTTTTTATTGAACTTCTTAATATTATAGGTCATATGAAAAAAGGGAATCTCTATATTTACTGGATGGGATTCTAAGTACTCATACTTAGTATTTTGATTTTATTTTGTCCTGTATTTTTATTATCATTTTTTTTTTTACTTTTTCTTTTTATAGTATATTTTCTTTTTATAGTATATTATAATATATTATATTATAGTTATTTATCATATAGTTAGAATATATTCCATATTGAAATTGAAATTGAATTCATGAAATGATTTTTTATTTCCTATAAATTGTGCTTTTCTTTTTTGAAAAGCACAATGATGTCGAGTGTCGAAATCATTCAAACAAATCTTTCTTTAGATTTCATTATGAAATTGAAATTTTGCATTGTGATACATGGGGAATCCTAATTCTAATTACTAATTATATAATAATATTCATTGAGAAATTTTCTTTATAAAACGAGAAAGCATGGAAAAATAATGAAAAAAAAAAAAATTATGAATCTTATATACCTCGACTGAGAACGAAAGTCTTAAATTAGGACTTTTCTGTCTAAACAAAGTTTAGGTTGGTTTCTACTATAGTTATAGTAAGTTATAGTACAGAAACGGAAAAGTTGATTGTAAAAATTGAACTCACAAAGATACTAAGTATACTAACTAAGCTAAGAATTATTGATATTCACTATTTCCATATGAATGAAATGAATGAAAATACATCTTTCTTAATTGACCCTAATGTTTCCTAAATTCGATTGAATCTATTGAATCTCGACAATTCAACACAAATTTACTATTATTATATTATTTATTATTTATTATTTCAGGTAAGCCACCATGGTGAAATTGGTAGACACGCTGCTCTTAGGAAGCAGTGCTAGAGCATCTCGGTTCGAATCCGAGTGGTGGCATAACATAAATAATATATTTATGTTATATAAATATAAAATAAATATAATATAAAAAAGAAATACAATAGATCTAATATTCCCCGATTTTCATTATTTAATTAAGTACTCTTTTGTATGTTATGTTTATAACATTTGCGACATTAGAACATATATTCAGTCATATTTCCTTTTCAATCATTTCAATTATGATTATGATTCATTTGATGAATTTATTAGTCCGCGAAATCGAAGGATTACATAATTCGTCAAAAAAAGGTATAATAGCTACTTTTTTATCTATCACAGGATTTTTAGTTATTCGTTGGATTTCTTCGGGGCATTTTCCCTTAAGTAATTTATACGAATCATTAATTTTCCTTTCATGGAGTTTATCCATTATTCATATAATTCCGTATTTGGGGAATCAAAAAAACGATTTAAGCGCAATAACTGCACCAAGTACTATTTTTACTCAAGGTTTCGCCATGTCAGGTCTTTCAACTGAAATGCATCAATCCAAAATATTAGTACCCGCTCTACAATCTCATTGGTTAATCATGCATGTAAGTATGATGTTATTGAGCTATGCAATGCTTTTATGTGGATCATTATTATCAGTTGCTTTTATAGTGATTACACTTCGAAAAAACATACATTTTTTTTTGAAAAAGAAGAATTATTTAAAAGAGTTCTTTTTCTTTGGTGAAATGAAATCTTTGAACGAAAAAAGAAGTGGGTTTCAAAATACTTCTTTTGTCTCATTTCCAAATTTTTACAAATATCAATTAATTCAGCATTTGGATTATTGGAGTTATCGTGTCATTAGTCTAGGGTTTACCTTTTTAACCATAGGTATTCTTTCTGGAGCAGTATGGGCTAATGAAGCATGGGGTTCTTATTGGAATTGGGACCCTAAAGAAACTTGGGCTTTTATTACTTGGACCATATTTGCAATTTATTTACATACTAGAACAAATAAAAGATTGCAAGGTCAAGCGATAAATTCGGCATTTGTAGCTTTTATAGGATTTCTCCTAATTTGGATATGCTTTTTGGGAATCAATCTATTGGGAATAGGATTCCATAGTTATGGTTCATTCCCATTAATATCTAATTGAATAAAAGAAACTACATACTACATGAAGAATACATAAAAACGTTGTCTGGTAGACGACGAGATTTTGTGTGAGTTTTTGAAAACCGTTTGAATGGAGGAATTATTCAAATGATTCTCAAAAACTCTAGGTGTATCTGATTACAATTCTAATTCATTCTTCATTTATTTATTTTTTCATTATACAACGAATAATATTGAAAATATGAAAGTTAAGGAATTCTAAGACTTTTTCTAATTCTAATTAATAATTAATGAAAACTATCTAATCTATAAAAAGAATTAGGATCTATAAAAATAATTAGATAGTATAATTTGTACCTTGTCAACCGATAACGAGAGAACAAAATCAGGATAAATACCAATTCCTATTACAGGTAGAAAGATGCAAATCAAAACAAATAGTTCTCGTGGTCCAGAATCCAAAAAATTCGAATTTGAAATATTGAATAGCTTATATCCATAAAAAATCTGACGTAACATAGATAATAAGTAAATAGGAGTTAATATCATTCCAATTGCCATTAAAAAAGTAATTAACATTTTTGGCATAAAAAAATATTTTTGGCTGGTAATTATTCCAAAAAATACTAAGAATTCTGCAACAAAACCACTCATTCCTGGCAATGCAAGAGAAGCCATCGAGAAACTACTAAATATGGTAAAAATTTTTGGCATTGGGATAGATATTCCCCCTATCTCGTCGAGATAAAAAAAATGTATTCTATCACAACTCGTTCCTGCCAAGAAAAAAAGTGCAGCACCAATAAATCCATGAGAAAGTATTTGTAAAATGGCTCCATTGAGTCCTATGCCAGTTATAGAACCAATTCCTATAATTGTGAAACCCATGTGAGATACGGAAGAATAGGCAATACGTTTTTTAAAATTGCGTTGACCGAGAGAGGTTGAAGCTGCATAAATGATTTGTATTATTCCTACTATAACCAACCAGGGAGATAATCTAGAATGAGCGTAAGTTAATAATTCCATATTGATCCGAATCAATCCATATGCTCCCATCTTTAATAAGATTCCGGCTAGAAGCATACATGTACTGTAATGTGCTTCCCCATGGGTCTCTGGTAACCATGTATGTAGGGGTATAATCGGCGATTTGACAGCATAAGCAATAAGGAAACCAAAATAGAATATTATTTCCAATACTGCAGGATATGATTGATTAACCAATCTTTCAAAATCTAATGTTGGTTCATTGGAACCATATAAACCTATCCCTAGAACTCCTATTAAGAGAAAAATGGAACCTCCTGCAGTGTATAAAATAAACTTTGTAGCCGCGTACAAGCGTTTTTTTCCTCCCCACATCGATAAAAGTAAGTAAACAGGAATTAATTCTAATTCCCACATGATGAAAAAAAGTAAAAGGTCTCGAGAAGAAAATGATCCTATTTGGCCACTATACATTGCTAACATTAGGAAATAGAAAAATCGAGGATTTCGAGTAACTGGCCAAGCCGCTAAAGTAGCTAAAGTAGTGATAAATCCTGTCAATAAAATGGGCCCTATGGAAATTCCATCGATTCCCAGTCTCCAGTGAAAATTAAAAAGATTTATCCATTTATAATCTTCCTTAAGTTGGGTTAATGGATCGTCCAATTGAAATTGATAACAAAATACATAGGTCATTAGAAGGAACTCCAGTATACATATACATATAGTATACCACCTATACACCTTATTTCCCCTATGAGGAAAAAAGAAAATGGAAGAGCCCGCAAATATTGGCAAAACAAGAAGTATTGTTAACCAAGGGAAAAAACTCGTGATAAAGACAAGATAAATTTTGACCAGAAAACCCGTGCTCGAGAAAAGAATAATATATTTTCTTTTCTCGAGCACGGGTTTTTGTTTATCGGTAAAAAGGAATCAAATGATTCAGGTGGAGTTTTTTGTCACGTATCAATAAGAAAGACCCATGCTTCGAGTTGTTTCATGCCATAAATAAACACGAACACTCAAAAAATCTGTTGGACAAGCGGATTCACATCTCTTACAACCTACACAATCCTCCGTTCTTGGTGCAGAAGCAATTTGCTTAGCTTTACATCCGTCCCAAGGGATCATTTCCAAAACATCCGTGGGGCAAGCTCGTACACATTGGGTACACCCTATACATGTATCATAAATTTTTACTGAATGTGACATTGGGTCTATAAATTCTAGTTTTGAACAAAAAAGATTTTCAATCTGGTGGTAAGATTAGAAAATGAAATAATAATATTGTATACACCAGACGAATCAATGATTTAGCAAAATTTGAAGAATAAATATATTTTCAAATCTGTTTATGAAAAGGGACCAAGATACTTTGATTTCCGTTTCAATAACCATGAAATATGAGTAGCGAATTTCATTCATGGTTATTTTTATTTTTTGTATTAATCTTAATTAAATGCAATTTGATTAAATTTTCTAGAATTCTAAATTTTTATTTAGAATTCTAGAAATTTGAAGTAATCATTAATATATAAAATATGAATTCTATATCTATAGAATAGAAATAGTCTAAAAGATAGTCTAAAATAGAAAAATCTGTCTAATATCTAACACTAATATAAATATAGAAATTATAGAAATCAAATCAAATATTCAGATATAATATAAAATATAAGAATATGATCCTATCATATTGTTCTTAAATAGAATAGGTTAGTAGCTAGATCATAAATCTATATGAAAAATATAAAAAGGATAATAAATAATAGATCTTTTGTTTTGGTATTGAATTGTATTTTTTTTTTAGATTCTATTTAGAATTAGAATATTCTAATTCTATAGAAGTCTTATGTTTTGATTTCTATGTGAAAATAGAAGAACAATGACTATAGAATAATTATGACTAATTATTCAGCAAATTTGATTGATTGATACGAATTGACTTTCTGTTACGATGTATCGACGAAACAATAGCTAGCCCAATAGTTGCCTCAGCAGCTGCAATGGCTATAACAAAGATTGAGAAAATTTCTCCTTTTAATTGCCGACTATCAAATATATCGGAAAATGTTACGAAATTTATATTCAATGAATTCAGTATAAGCTCAAGACACATAAGTGCTTTAATCATGCTTCGACTTGTAATCAATCCATAGATACCGATAGAAAATAAATAAACACTCAGAAAAAGTACATGCTCTAACATCATTGACGAATTCCTCATCAATCTTGATTCGATTCATTTCAATATGAACAAAGAACAAAAATTCAACAACTGATTTGGGTGACTAGAATAGAAGAATTACAGAACGCAAGAAAATATTACACAGTAGATTGAAATAAAATAGTTTAAATCCTTTTTTCATTCTAAGAATGTTGTTATTATATTATTGACGAGCCATAGTAACTGCACCTATCAAGGAAACTAAAAGAATTATAGAAATGAGTTCAAAAGGAAGATAAAAATCCGTGGATAAATGAATCCCAATTTGTTGAACGTTACTTATTAGGTCCTGTTCTATAATCTGATTTGATCTTGTAGTCCGAAGAATCCCGTACCATGACATATCTGGAATAGTAGTTATTAATGAAAAAAAAAAATACTTGTACAAACCAATGAAGTGATGGCATCTCCAACGGTCCATGGATGGGAATCATTGGAATATTCTGAACCGTTAATGAACATCACAGCAAATATGATTAATACATTTATGGCTCCCACATAAATAAGGAATTGAGCAGCAGCTACAAAATAGGAATTGGATAAAATATAGAATAAGGATATACAAACAAGAACCAATCCCAATGAAAAAGCAGAATGAAAAGGATTGGTAAGTAATATTACTCCCAGACCTCCTAATATAAGAACTAATCCTAGAAATAGTACAAGTATTTCATGTATTGATCCAGGTAAAGCCATTATTAAATAAAAAAAAAATTAAGTCAAAATATTTCATGACCTTACTAAAGGGGCCAGGAAAGGAACTCCTTTTTTATTTTATATGATACGTTCCTAATTGAATGAAAAAAAAAAATGAATTGAATATCATATAGATCGACTAAAGTTATTTGGCTAATTCTACTTTTTGAATCCGATCTTTTTCCAATAAAAGAAAAAAAAAAAAGATTGGGTTTTTGAAACCGAAACTAGATTCAAATTTCAAACCAAATCTTAGTAATTGGTAATCGTTCTTGAACCGCGGAATTTGTCTTTTTTCATTTGAGTTGTTGAATCCATAACTGTTTGAATAGTGTAATCTTCAATTCTTGAGATTGGTAACCGACTTAAAGAAATTTGATTATAATTCAATTTGTGCCGATCATAAGTAGAAAGTTCATATTCTTCAGTCATTGATAAACAACTTGTTGGACAATACTCGACACAGTTGCCACAAAATATACAGACTCCAAAATCTATACTATAATGAAGCAATTGTTTTTTCTTAATATATTTTTCAAATTTCCAATCAACAATGGGAAGGTCTATGGGACATACGCGAACACATACTTCACAAGCAATACATTTATCAAATTCAAAGTGAATTCGACCACGGAAACGCTCTGATGTTATTGATTTTTCATAAGGATATTGAATAGTTACAGGTAAACGATTTGTATGGGATAAGGTAATTATGAAACTTTGACCAATATATCTTGCAGCTCTTATTGTTTGTTGTCCATAATTCATGAACCCAGTAACCATAGGGAACATATTGTGGATATCCATGAGAAATTTCAAGCTTCTTTCTCTTGAAGTTATGAATAAAAAAAAAATTATCGCTTTTTTTTTCTTTATTTTCTTTTTTTTTAATATAAATATAATTTTTTTTATTTTTTTAATTGAATAGAAATAAAAACGAAAGGAAAGTGGAAAGTATAGTATATATATATGATATAAATATGAATATATTTTATAATGAATATATTTTTATATTTTATAATGAATATATTTTTATAGTGAAACAAGTTGAGAAGAAGTTGTCAATAATAGATTACCCAAAGAAATAGGTAAAAGAAATTTCCATCCAAGATTTAATAACTGATCCATTCTCATCCTAGGTAAAGTCCATCTTGTTGTGATAGGAATGAACAGAAACAAATAAGCTTTAGTTAATGTAATAAAGATACCAATCAGCATTACAAAGACTCCAAACATTTTATTTATTCCAAAAAGTTCACTAATAGATATGTATGGAATAGAAAAATTCCACCCACCTAAGTAAAGAACTGTTACAAATAATGAAGAAATTACTAGATTTAGGTAAGAAGCAAAATAAAATAACCCATATTTGATACCTGAATATTCGGTTTGATAACCTGCTACTAATTCTTCCTCTGCTTCTGGTAAATCAAAGGGTAATCTTTCACATTCTGCTAGAGAAGACATTAGAAAAACTAGGAACCCTATAGGCTGACGCCACAGATTCCATCCTCCAAAACCATATTTAGACTGTGCCTCAATTATATCAACTGTACTTGAGCTGTTAGATAATTATAGTCGATGATAACATCACTGCTTCCATCGCTATTCCAAAACCGTACATGAAACCTAAGTTTCATACGGCTCCTCTATGGCTACAAATAAATGTAATGTAAAGTAATAAAGTAAGGACTAGCTCAGTATTATTGCTATTCTCGGCTTGGATATTATTGCTATATTTTGAGCAGAGGTAAATAAAATGAAAGATAGATTGGAAGTTGTAGAGTCCTCAATTTGACCAAAAAAATTCCGTCTGCTAGAATAATAAAAAGTACTTCCGAATTTATCTTATCCCTTATAGTTAATGAAAATTTTAATAACTTAATCTTTCAATAAAATGTTTGTTATGTCCATATACATATATATATACATAACATAAATATATAAATTATATAATTATATTATATAATTATATATTATATATATAAAATATATAAAATATAAACATATAAACAAAAAATATAAATGAAAAAAGAAATAAAAAAAAAAAAAAAAAAATAATTAGACATTTCGTTAATGAATCATGATGAGAATTCCCATATGTATGAAGTATGAAAAAATAAATATTTTTTTATTATTTTATTCCCTTTTTTTTTTTCATTCTTTTATTCTATTTATTTTATTGCATTCTATTTCTTTTATTCCTATTCTTTTTTTTTTCAAATTTTTCAAAAAAAAAGTAAATAAAGGATTAATTCGTTCTTGATAGTCATTTCTTTAATGAGCAATATAATAGCATACTCTAGATTGGAATCGTGGGGAAGTACTGCTTTATCATTTCTACCAACTTCAAGTCCTTATCCTTATTATGAGAGGATATGATTCGTTTTATACAAAGTTTTATACAAAAAAACCTCTTTTTTTGATACCTTACATTTTTTCTATTACTCATCCTTTGTGTACTTTGGTGTTCCTAACTGCTCACTTTTTTTTGATTGATCCCCCGTATAGTAATAGATACAAGACAAACAGTAGTAAAAACTCTATACAGTTGATCTTTTGCACCCGCTTCAAGATATGACGACTAATCAAAGAATCTTAATCTTGGGGTAACCGGCGTATTTTTACTGAAATTTCCTTCTTGTACTTAGGGAATGAGATTTTTTTTTGTTTTACTACAAATTTCGAAGCAGTTTTGTTTCACTCATTTAACTATCTGGTTTAACTCAGTAAACTGAAATGTGCAAAAAAATAAAAAGAAATTGAATATCTTTCACTTTCATTTTAATAATTTAATAAATATAATATTTTCATTTCTTTTTATTTACTTTGATAAACTTAAAAAACAAAAGAAGTTCATGTTCCAACGAATCACACGTAGAGATATTGCTAACACACATAGAGTTAATGGTATTTCATAACTAATAGATTGAGCAGCAGCTCGTAGACCGCCTGAAAAGGAATATTTATTATTTGATCCATATCCTGACATAAGAAGACCAATGGGGACAATACTTGAAATGGCAATCCATAAAAAAACACCTATACTGAGATCAGCTAAGACAAGATGATATCCAAAAGGAATTACTAAATAACTTAATAAAATTGATATGACTGCTATAGAAGGTCCAATACTAAACAAACGAATATTACCTCTAGATGGAAGGACATCCTCCTTCAACAGTAGTTTGGTACCATCTGAAAAAGTCTGAAAAATTCCTAATGGACCTGCATATTCAGGTCCAATACGTTGTTGTATTGCTGCGGATATTTTTCTTTCTAGCCACACAATGACTAATACTCCCACTGTGATTCCTAAGACAAGAGTGAAAATAGGGACAAAAATCCATATTATTCCATAGACTCCATTTAAGAATTCCAATCTATAAAAAGAATTAATAGTTTCTATTTCTATCGTATCAATTATCATTTCAACGATCAACTTCTCCCATAATGATATCTATACTACCTAGTATTGTCATGATATCAGCCAATTTCATTCTTTTAACTAGCTGAGGAAGAATTTGCAAATTGATGAAACCGGGTGGACGAATTTTCCATCTCCAGGGGAAAACACTACTATCTCCTATCAAATAAATTCCTAATTCTCCTTTTGGCGCTTCTACCCTTACATAAAGTTCTTGTTTTAACAATTCAAAATTGGGTGAAAGTTTTTTAGTAATAAATCTATATTCAAAATTATTCCATTCGGAATTTTTTGCCCTATGAAAGCGACGAGCTTCTAAATTTTCATAAGGTCCCCCAGGAATTTCTTCTAAAGCCTGTTTAATAATTTTGATTGATTCTTGCATTTCACCGATTCGTACTAAATAACGAGCTAATGAATCTCCTTCTTTTTGCCATTGAACTTCCCAATCAAATTTATTGTAACACTCATAATGATCAACTTTACGAAGATCCCATTGGATCCCAGAAGCTCGTAACATTGGTCCTGATAAACCCCAATTTATTGTCTCCCCCCCACTAATAATGCCCACCCCTTCAACTCGTTTCAAAAAAATGGGATTTCGCGTAATGAGTTTTTGATACTCAACAACTTCTTTTAAAGAATAATCACAAAAATCCAAACATTTCTCGATCCAGCCATAAGGTAGATCTGCAGCTACTCCTCCGATGCGGAAATAATTATGCATCATTCGCATACCTGTGGTGGCTTCGAATAGATCATATATCAATTCCCTTTCTCGGAAAATATAGAAAAAGGGAGTCTGTGCACCGATATCCGCCATAAAAGGTCCAAGCCATAACAAATGGGAGGCTATACGACTCAATTCCAGCATAATTACTCTTATATAACTGGCTCTTTTAGGTACTTCAACACTTTCCAATTGTTCTGGTGCATTTACTGTTATTGCTTCTGTGAACATAGTAGCTAAATAATCCCAACGTGTTACATAAGGCAAATATTGTATAACTGTTCGATTCTCCGCTATTTTTTCCATTCCTCTGTGTAAATATCCCAATATAGGTTCACAATCAATAACATCTTCCCCATCTAGAGTAACGATTAGCCGAAGAACACCATGCATTGATGGGTGGTGAGGACCCATATTGACTTTTATAAAATTTTTTCTTGTAGCTGGTATAGTCATATTTTTCTTCCTTAATTCATTATTTCATGAATTTGTCAAACTCAAAATGAGGTTTTTAAAAAATAAAATGACAAATCTAATACTAATAATTGAAAAAAAAAATAGCAAGACTAAGAATAAGAAATTCAAATTAACGAGTTTGTGGTTCCCGAATATCTAACTGATTCATTAATTTCTTATAACGTGCTTTATTTTTCTTTGACAAATAAGTCAATAGTCGTTGGCGTTTTCCCAGAATTCTTTGCAGACCCCTTTGTGATAAAAAATCTCTTTTGTGCAATTCAAAATGTGAAGTAAGTCTCCGGATCTTATTGGTGAAATGGAATACTTGAAATTCAACAGATCCACTGTTTTCTTTCTTTTCTTCCACAGGAAGAAAAGAAACTGAGATGAATGAATTTTTGACCATAAAAAATATAAAAAATAAATGAAAATTTCTATTTTTTTTTTTTTCTTTCTGTGAATGTAAATTTGACCGATCAGGAAAAAGAAAAAAAAATGTATATTTTTTGACTTTTGTCTACCGAATATGTTTCACAATAAAAAACAAATCAATTATAAATTTGATAATTTTTCATTTGAATTGAATTCATTCTGAATTGTGAATACATATGTATTCTTGACATACTGAAGCGAGTGCTATTATTGGTATCAAACCAATAACGATTCATACAAGCTAAATCTTCTAATTGATAATTGGACCAAAGAAACAATTTGAATTTAATGAATTTTTTTGCATCTGTATTAATATGCTTGTTCTCATTCAAAAATTGTTCACAGTTTCTTATTTTGTTTTCATTGTAAAATCTTGGATTTCTATATCCAACATTCCAAGTTTGGGGATTGAAACAAATTCGAATTCGAAATTCTCTCCGACGTCTAGGAGATAGAAGATTTTCAGGAAAAAGGAAATCATAATGATTTTTGTCTACACTAACAAATATGTTCCTGTATGGTGCAATGGATTTTTCAACCTCCCCTTTATCAATATATCTTTTTTTTGTGTATCTTTCATTAGTTTGGTGTTTCTTTTTATACTTATACACCAATAGAATATCTATGGTTTGATATAGAATAGATTTTTCGTCCCTTCTTATAGATAGACGAATTGGTTCAATAATTAAGATTCCCTTTCTTATGAATTCTGTAAGAATTAAATTTTTTTGAAAAAATATTTCGTCCAGATTTATTTCACCTCTTTGAATTGAAGATATAGCAATTTCTTTTGGATTTCTCAGTCTAAGTAGGAGACAATATGTCCTGATATTATCCATTAGTCTTTGATTCAAGGTATCAGCCCATTTTAATTGAAAAAGTAAATATTTTTTCAAAAAAGAATTTAGTTTTATTTCCTTCTTTTTTTTATATTGATATTGTTTTTTTTTTCTATCCTTGTTTATTTCTATTTCAGATCTTGTGTAATGTTCGTCAAAGGTTTTTTTTTTCTTTTGTTTTCGTAGATTTGATTCAAGATTTCTTTGTTTGTTTTTTTTCTGGTTCAAATTTCCTAATTCCAGTTTTTTTTTTTTATATGAAATATGTATATGAAGGTTCTTTTTTGAGTTGACTTTGATGTTTTTACTTTTTTCATTTCTATGAAAGTGTAAAAATAGTGATTTGATTGGAATGTTCCAAGGTGGCATTTTATACACATTAGAAGGTAGCACAAATTCTGAGAAAAACCAAGGTTCTAGATAGACTATAGTATCATTATTTGATATGGTATCATAGAACCTTTCTTGATTCATTCCCAAGCAATCAAAAAAGGTTCTTTTTTGATTGCTTAGTTTGATTTCTTTATCAATTGAAAATGAAAAATTCCTAATTTCAGTTTTAATATTTTTCTTAATCTTGATGCCGATATGTGTATTGGTATAGATCTCAATATTTTTTCTAAAACAAGAATGAAGGATTCTCCAATCCAAATATTTTCTATCCCCATTTTTATTTCTATCAATAAGATATTCTTTTTCTAGATAATGATTACTAGGCATACTTACCAATACATAAAATAATTCGGGTTTCAATCTCAATTTGTTGAACTGATATGGAATTTCTTGGGCTCCATTGACCTTTAATGTAGATAATGTTGAGCCATAAAGATATGAATTTTCGGGGTATATATATTTATATGATAAAAGATTATATCTGTAATGTTTTTTCCATTTGTCTTTTTGACTCATTAATGAATCTGTTGCATAGTCATTTTTTTTCATGGACGGAATGAATTGATCTTTTTTTTTTTTATATAAAATCAATTGGATTGATTCCTTATTTTGAATCATACGATTGATTTTATTTCGCCATTTTTGAGATACTAATTGAGACCATTTTTTTTGAGAAAAATCGTATTGATAATGATCTTTTAACCAGTTTTTCCATTCATATGTATGAATTTTCTTATTTCTTGATTTTGAATCAAATATTCCGTATATCATACAATAGTCTTTTAATTTATCCTTAAAAAAGGGATAGCGTCCTTGATATTGAAATACAGGTCTCAAATGAGACTTAGAAAGGAATTTCATAAATAATTGAGTTTGTGATAATTTGTAAAATACATATGCTTGGGACAAATAAGATAAATTCCAATGAAAATTGGGATTTGGATTCCTATTATCAGTATCATCAGTATTGGGAAACGACTTTTTTATAGTCAAAATAAAATTCATTGTATTTTCATTTGTTTCAAAAATCTCTTCTTTCTTTTTATTTTTTTCCTTGTTGTAAATGTATTTTTGAAAGATCCTTTTTGTTGATTCAAAGAAGGGTTGTGCATTGATCTTATTAATCTTATTATTATTAATAGTACATAACAAGATATTTATGTATATTTTTTCAATGAATGATTTTAAAAAATAGTATGATTTACGCATTAATCGGATATTTTTACTTTTTAAAATTTTAAGAATCCGTTTTTTTGATTCCGATCTTTTATTATCAAAAATAAGAATTATTTCGTTCTTGTCTTTTGCGGTCTGTTCTATTTTTTTTCTTATTTTAATTGTCCTATCAGAAAGATCTTTGATTTTTTTTTCTATTAGTAAATAATTTAACCAATTCATAGGTCGAATTATAACGGACGATTCGCGAAGAATCTTTTTTTTTTTTAAAACTTTTTCCTTTTTGTTTGGTTCATATACTTTTTCTTTCCTCAAGTCAAATAATAAAATTGGATTTATTTTTTCCAGTTTTTTTATTATTAGTTTGATAACTAGAACTATTTTGAGGACCCATCTTGTTTTTTTTTTGAAAACTTCTAGAGAGAATTTTATTCTTTCTTTTGAAAATCTTATAACTTGTAAAATATTTTTTTGAAGCTTTCTATTTCTTTTTTCGAGTTCTTTATAAATAGGTTCAAAAAAAGAAGGTCGTTTTCGGGGAGGACCAAAGGGAAGGTCCGTTTCCATTCCCCAAACTGTTAAAAAACAAAAGTTTGTTTTTTTCTCTTCTTTTTTGATCATTGGATTTTTTTTATTTCTAGTCGATCGTATCTTAGGCTTTCGCCAAGGCTTTAGACAGAAAGGATATAGAATTTTTATTTGAATACCATCTGTTAACCAATTTTTGGGAAATTCTGTTTCTGATAATTGAATACCATTATAGGTACATTTAATATGTATCTCTCTATTCCATTCTTTAAAATCCTCGTACCACTCGGGTAATTGGAAGAATAGCATACGGAAAATATTTTTAGTTATTATTAATGAAGGCAATATAATGAATTTTCTAAGAAAAGATTGGGTTACTAACATCAACCCTCTTATTGCTTGAGTAAATAGAAAGGTATCCCAAGCTTCTGATATTTCTATACGTTCATTTTCCTCGTTTTTTTTCTGTTTCTCCTTTTCTTCTTTTGTCTCTTGATTTGCTATTTTGAATTGTGATTCTCGTTCTCGTTTAATGTAAGTCCTCGAAATGAGATTCTTCATTTCAGTGATATTCATTTTAATAGAAGAAAAAGAATATATTTTGTCTATCCGATCCAAAAAAAGGGGGGAATGCACATTTACTTGAAAGATTTTCCAAATGACTGTTTTACGTCTTTGAGCGCGTATGGATCCTTTGATTAGATTTCTACGAAAATCCGATTGTTGGGAGTAACGTATCAAAGCCACCTCTTCTGTTTTATCATCATTTTGATGATTGTTACTACTACTTTTAGTGCTAGAAATAGAATTGCTATTCTGACCATTATAAATTAATACAACTTTGGCTCTTCTTGAACGAATATTATGATCTTCTTCTGCTAATTCTTCTTCATTTTTTTCTTCCTCTTCTTCCAAATCATCGGTTAATTTGTATGACCATCGAGGAACCTTTTTACTGATTTCTTCTATTCCAATAGATATTTTTTTCGTTGTTTTTTGATCCTTTGTACCCATTGGAATTACATCGAATAAAAATTCGAAAGATTTTGTTTGACTTTCTGGATCAATTGTTTTTTGTTCTTTCAATTTCAATAAAGAACATCTTTTGAAATGAAAACTGGGTCTGTACTGAGAAAAAATTTCATCAATTGAGAAATTTTTAGTAGAATTTAAAAATGATTGATGATAAAGTTTTAAGGAATTATTAATATTAAGAATATTAAGAAGTAGATCATGAGTTTTATTTATCCAAAAAATTTTTACCAAAATTTCTTTATCTCTATAAATAATTAAATCATTCATGATTGCACGTGAATATAATTTTTTTATCATTCCTCGATATGGTCCGTTGAAAAAAGGATCATATGTTTTTGGCAAACATCTTTTTTCATTCTCATCATCACATAATATGGTGCTTGTTTCAACCATATTCAAACTAAGAGGTCTCTCGTTTTTTTCTAAAACCTTGATTCGGTTTTTAAATTCATTATTCAAATTGCACTTTTTTTTTTCATTGGTATAAATCCAAGAGTTATAAGGATCTCTGTCATATAGTTTTTTTTTTTTGTACAAAGAGATTTTTCGTTTTATTTTATTGAAAATAATCGATAAACTAGGTGGATACGTAAAGGATATTATTAGGTTCCCATCACTTATACATGTAAAAAAAAAAAATTGTGACATTTCAGTACGTAAAGCATTTTCTAATTGGTTATTTTTTATATATCGTAATGGACGATTCCATTCTTTATAATTGAGAAAAAAAGTCACAAAAGTTTTTTTAATCCAATGAAACCAGAAAAAGAAAAGAAATTTCTTTTTCTCTTCTTTCAGTCTTCGGAATTCCCAATTATCTTGATGAGTATCCAGATCAGAATCTTCGTAAACTGGGCTATCTTGATAGCGTGCCTCTTTCAAGTAAAAGTGAAATTCATCTTCCTTTCCATTCACTGGGCTCTCTTCGGTGAATCCCTCTTGTTCCTGTTTAGGAACCTTCGTTTCGGAAGTTGTTTCTACATCGCTTTCTTCCTTTCTTTCTCCCCCTTCTTCCGTTTCTGAGGTTTCTTTCTCTTTCAGTTTCTTAGTGACAATAGGCGACGGCATTCTGCCTAAATAGTAGACACAGGTGATAAATAAGAGAATA